AGCCTAAAAGGTAAAATGAATGTTCGGATAATTGTTTTATATGGATCGTTCCTGGTTGAGACCAAACATCAAAAAAACATTCCCATAAATGGATAAAATAGTGTTTCCATTTATTCATCAAAAGAGGCGCATTCTTTGAAGCCAGAATGGATTTTCCTTGATATCTAACATAATGAATGAGAGGATCCTTGAAGAGTGTTAAGGTAGACGAAAAATCCTTAGCAAAAACTTCTACAAGATGTTCTCTTTTTGCATAAAAAAAGATTCGCTCAAAAAAAACGCTAAAAGATTTGAATCGTAAATGAGAGGATTTTTTACGTAGAAAAAGGAAGATAGATTCATATTCACATACATAAAAATTATAGAGGAATAAGAATAATCTCGGATTACTTTTTGAAAAAGTAGAAATCGATTTTTTTGGAGTAATCCAACTATTCCTATTACAAAAATTATAAAGAAACAACCGTAATAAATGAAAAAAGGGGGCATCTTTCACCCAGTATCGAAGGATTTGAACTAAGATTTCAAGATGGATAGGATAGGGTATTCGTATATCTGACACATAATTTAAATGTGGAAATTTATCCTCCAAAAAGGGAAAAATGGAATGAATTGATCGCAAATTTTTATAAGATTTTATGATTTCTGCCTCCTCTAAGGAAGAGCTAAATTGTAGGAAAAATGGAATTTCCACGACGATGGCAAAACCCTCTGATATTATTTTAGAATAAAAATTCTTATTATACCCCAAAAATGGATTTTTGTTAGAATCATTAGCAGAAATGATCAAATGATTCTGTTGATACATTCGAGTAATTAAACGTTTTACAATTAGTAAACTATATTTATTGTCATTGTCATAACCTACATTTTCCACAAATGTAGATCTATTCAAATCATGACTATAAGCAAGTCCATAAACATATTCCCTAAAAATAAGTGGGTATAGGAAGTCCTGTTGGCGAGATCTATCTCGTTCTAAAAATACTTGAGATTCCTTCATTTTATAAATTCGATTTGGTCAAAGGATCAGAGATTCATTGGCTCATCAAATGATACATAGTGCGATACAGTCAAAACAGGGTATTATATATTCGAATTCAAATAAAAAACAAATATGAATAGATACCTAGAAAACAAGTAAAAACCATCAATGGACTATCTCTCCTCGCTCGGTCCATCTAATTGTTCGAGGACAACAAGCTAGTTAGAAATCCTTTATTTTTCGGACCAATCGCTCTTTTGATTTTGGAAAAAAATATCTTTATCAATATACTCTTTCTTCTACACATTTATCGCTACCCCATAATTGAGAATAGCTAATAGTTAGGACTCATAACAAAAATCCAAAATCCATTTGTGGGGAAAACTTTTTCCACAGCAAGCACTAATTTTTTTTTTAACGTAAAATTAGATGGGGTAATCATTCAAATAAAAAATGAAAGCTCGTTGCTTTTTGTTTCCCTATAATTGGAGCAGCTAAGCTCTATCCCTTTATTAAAAAAACCCAACTGAATTCATTTGTTCCGATCCAACAATTCAAACAAAAATTTGGGCCGGGTCCAAGACGAATGAAAATTTTTAGAATTCGCCATTGATACGACATGCTGCTTTTTCCATTCATTCCTTTCTGGATCAGTCGTGGTCTTACAAACCCTACCGATGGTATGGATGAACCAATTAGTTCATAGAAATGTGTAAAAAATGGAGTCGCACTTAAAAGCCGAGTACTCTACCATTGAGTTAGCAACCCTAATGAAATTTTTAAAAATGTGTATATCCAATCGCAATAAAAAAAAAATAAAAAATCGTGAATCGATTCTGAACATACAAATCAACAGATAATAATCAATAAAATCAGTAAATCAATTCATTTATTCACGATCGGATTATATTTGTTTGATACACTCTTGTCAATATCAATATTAGTGTTTTAGTGTTGAAATCAAAAATACAATCGAGAAAACAAATCAATAAAATATATATATGAATATTGTAATTTTGAAATAGAAATTATAGAAAAATACAATCTTATTCAATATTTGATATTTTATTGATTTAATTAATTATTATATTGAATTCTTATTATGTTCTAATTATTATGTTCTAATTTTGAATTAGAAATTCTATTTTATTTATTATATCTAAATACTAAATAAAAAAAAATTATATAGGAAATCCAAAAATATGAATTAAATAAACAAAAAAATTCATTATATTCATAATTTATTATCTCCCCAATTTATTGTGTGAAATTCCCAAAAACAAAAAACAAAAGAGTTGTTCTCTCTTATGAATAGGAAGAACTTTTTTCATAAAATCTCGTCTGCTTAATTTTCTATTCGAACACGAAACGAAAAAAGGCAATATACAAGGTGGGTAACAAAAGTTATGAGATTTAGATCGATCCATGATCCGAAACTCTGGGATAGAAAAAAAAAATAGGCTTTATTATAGATACAACTCAAGAATAGAAACGTTTCAGTTTTTTGGCTTAATT